TCATTTCATAGGGAAGTCCAAAGTGGCTCTATTTCATTCTATTTCACTTCCTAGCACTTCCTATCATTTAATATCCATCCCTTTGGTCTTATTGACATAAGAGATGCCATTTATAGTCTATCTCTTTCTATATATGGAAAGTCAAGAAATTCTCATCGAAACATCGAGAAATTGTGCATATAGAAAACTCTAAAGAAAGAAAAAAGGAGACCCATGCCATGATTTTCAAATCTTTTCTACTTAGTAGTCTAAGTTTCTCGATGAGGATAATTAATTCGGTCGTTGTGGTCGGACTCTATTATGGATTTCTGACCACATTCTACATAGATCCCTCTTAGATCTTCTTTCTCCAATCTTGGGTTAGGGAAGAAGGAGATATTCGCGACTACTGGTGGTTTCATTATGGGGCAGCTCATGATCTTCATATCGATCTATTATCCACCTCCGCATCTACTCTTTCTTAGCTAAACGGGTGGAAGATCCATCCAATTTGGTTATATCATGAACTCGAAAAACGGATCTGAATGTGACTGAAATGCACGATGTTCACAGGTATCACTTTTCACGATACCTAAACCTAAAAGGTGGAATAGCGATTTTCGAACCATTTCCTATAAGAGAATGGTTTCCATTACTTTGAGAAATGGATTCTATATCAAACTATAGCTATTGCATTAAAGAAGAAAAGAAACTAATAGAAGTCGAAGACGCGGAATGGTAGTGAATAGAGAAAAAGATTCTTCTGATTTTCTTGTTCATGAAAATATTTTATCTATCTCCTAGACGCTGTAGAGAATTGAGAATTTTCATGTCTTTCAATTCTCGTACTCGTATACGGAAGGAGATCCATCATTTTCTAATGAAAACAACATAAAAAACTCTGGACAATTTCGAAATCAGACCAAGCGTCTTAATACATATGCAAAAAAATTCATTATTAGCCCACTATTGATTACAAGATTTAGCTTTTATGAATCGCTATTGCTTTGATACGAATAATGGCAGTCGTTTCAGTATGTTAAGGATACAGATGTATTCACAATTCATTTAGAGTTACTTAATAGCCTATTTCTTATACTATATCTCTCCCCCGTGAAATTCTCGAGCCGAAAGATGGATGCATATGCTGTGTTTCATTTTGTTAAATGATATCAATTAAATGGTGTATCAATTCTATAAATTGGATATAGCAATAAATAAATCAGCAAAATTCTTTTATTTTAGATAGAAGAAACATTTCTTCTATCTAAAATAAAAGAATGTACCCTTCTATCCAAATCCAATTTGCATCGATAAAATAAATCCAAATTATAGATTCCAGCAGTAGATGAATAATTGCAAATTTGTGTGTGTACGAGATTCGAATAACTTCAAAATAACTGACATAATTTTTTATTTTTCCTGATCAGAAAAATACATGAAAAAGAAAGGAGGTAGAAAAATTTTTTGATTTATGGTTAAAGAAGAAAAACAAGAAAACAGGGGTTCTGTTGAATTTCAAGTATTCAGTTTCACCAATAAGATACGGAGACTTGCTTCACATTTGGAATTACACAAAAAAGATTTTTCATCGGAAAGAGGTTTACGAAGACTTTTGGGAAAACGTCAACGTTTGCTGGCTTATTTGGCAAAGAAAAATAGAGTACGTTATAAGAAATTAATAAGTCAGTTGGATATTCGGGAGAAGTAATTTAATCGTTCGAATTTTTTTCTTATTTTATTAGTAGTCTTATAGTAGTCTTAGATTTTGCATTTTGATGAGCCTCGTTTTGAGGAATTCATGGAATAATGAATTAAGGAAGAAAAAAGAATATGAGTCTACCGTTTACAAGAAAAGATCTAATGATAGTCAATATGGGCCCTCAACACCCATCAATGCATGGTGTTCTTCGACTGATCGTTACTCTCGATGGTGAAGATGTTGTTGATTGTGAACCCATATTAGGCTATTTACACAGAGGAATGGAAAAAATCGCCGAAAACAGAACTATTATACAATACTTGCCTTATGTAACACGGTGGGATTATTTAGCTACTATGTTTACAGAAGCAATAACGGTAAACGCACCAGAATTCTTAGAGAATATTCAAATACCTCAAAGAGCCAGCTATATTAGGGTAATTATGTTAGAATTGAGCCGTATAGCTTCTCACTTATTATGGCTTGGGCCTTTTATGGCGGACCTCGGCGCACAGACTCCTTTTTTCTACATTTTTAGAGAGAGAGAATTGATATATGATCTATTTGAAGCTGCTACAGGTATGCGAATGATGCATAATTACTTTCGCATCGGCGGAGTAGCTGCCGATCTACCTTATGGATGGATGGATAAATGTTTAGATTTCTGTGATTATTTTTTACGAGGAGTTGTTGAATATCAACAACTTATTACACAGAATCCTATTTTTTTAGAACGAGTTGAAGGAGTAGGTTTTATTAGCGGAGAAGAAGCTGTAAATTGGGGCTTATCGGGACCAATGTTACGAGCTTCTGGAATACAATGGGATCTTCGTAAAATAGATCCTTATGAGTCTTACAATCAATTCGATTGGAAAGTCCAATGGCAAAAAGAAGGAGATTCGTTAGCTCGCTATTTAGTACGAATTGGTGAAATGAAGGAATCCGTTAAAATTATTCAACAGGCTATAGAGAAAATTCCTGGAGGCCCTTATGAGAATTTAGAAGCCCGACGCTTTAAGAAAGCAAAGAATTCGGAATGGAATGATTTTGAATATAGATTTCTTGGTAAAAAACCTTCCCCAAATTTTGAATTATCAAAGCAAGAGCTTTATGTAAGAGTAGAAGCTCCAAAAGGCGAATTAGGAATTTATCTGGTAGGAGATGACAGTCTTTTCCCCTGGAGATGGAAAATCCGTCCACCCGGTTTTATTAATTTACAAATTCTTCCTCAGCTAGTTAAAAAAATGAAATTGGCTGATATCATGACGATATTAGGTAGTATAGATATCATTATGGGGGAAGTTGATCGTTGAAATGATAATAGATAGGGTAGAGGTAGAAACTATCAATTCTTTTTCGAAATCGGAATTATTAAAAGAAGTCTATGGACTGATATGGATTCTACCTATTTTGACCCTCCTACTGGGAATCACAATAGAAGTACTTGTAATTGTGTGGTTAGAAAGAGAAATATCCGCATCGATACAACAACGTATTGGTCCTGAATATGCCGGCCCTTTAGGACTGCTTCAAGCTATAGCAGATGGAACTAAGCTTATTTTTAAAGAGGATATCCTCCCATCCCGAGGAGAGATTCCTTTATTTAGCATTGGACCCTCTATAGCAGTCATATCTGTTTTATTAAGTTTTTTAGTTATCCCTTTTGGATATCATTTTGTTTTAGCTGATCTTAGTATTGGTGTTTTTTTATGGATTGCCATTTCAAGTATTGCTCCTATTGGTCTTCTTATGGCAGGATATAGCTCAAATAATAAATATTCTTTTTCAGGTGGTCTACGAGCAGCTGCTCAATCTATTAGTTATGAAATACCATTAACTTTTTGTGTGCTAGCAATATCTCTACGTGTGATTCGTTAAAAAAGGAGCTTTTGCTCTAAAATCGATTGAATACTTATCCTCCTTTTCTTATTCTGTATTCAGGTCGGTAAGTCAAACTAGATAGCTATATGAGTGAAACAAAACAACTTATTAATTTGTAGTAAAAATCCAAAATCTCATTTCCTACGTACAAGAAAAAGTTGAAGTAAACATAAGCAGTGTAAACTCTTTACCCCAAGATTGAGATTGTTTGATTAGTCATCATATCTTGAAGCGGGCAAGAATAAAGGATTCACCATATGGAATTCCATTACTAGAATATTTTTAGTTATTATCTAGAACTTAAAACCATATAAAAGAATCTATAAAAAGTTAGTGAGGGATTAGGAACACTAAAGTACATAAAGGATTAGTAATGAGAGAATCTAAATCATTAGACATTCTTCTTCATAAAAGGAATCATAATAAGAGCTTGAAATTGGTGGAAATGATCAAGTAGTACTTTCTTCGGATTCCGATCCAGAGTATATTCCCATTCACTTGTTAAGGAAATAGCTATCAAGAACGAATTAACCCTTTATTTCTTTTTTCTTTTTAAGTATCCCCTTCCTTCCCCGGGAAAGAAGAATAGGACAAAAGATATGGAATGCAATACAAAAAAAGATCTTTATTTATTCTTTCTTTTATCTCTATTCATACAGAATGGAATTCTTCATGAACTAATATCCAATTCTTTTCATTTATTAATTGCTATAACGAGTGTTTTATTCCAATATTAAGTTATTACTGAATAAGAAAAAACTGTCATTTTATTATATAAAGGATAAGATCAATTCGGAAGCGCTTTTTTATTATTTTAGCAGACGGAATTGCTTTGGTCTAATTTAGGATTTTCCAATAAATTTTATCTTACCTAATTCTATCTACCGGGGGGGATAAGATCGAAAAGAAATAATCCTTTTTTTCTGATCATAGAGGAGCCGTATGAAGCTAAGGTTTCATGTACGGTTTTGGAATAGCGGTGGGAACTGTGATGTTATCATCGACTATGATTATCTAACAGTTCAAGTACGGTTGATATAGTTGAAGCACAGTCAAAATATGGTTTTTTTGGATGGAATCTTTGGCGTCAGCCTATAGGTTTTCTAGTTTTTCTAATTTCTTCTTTGGCAGAATGTGAAAGATTACCCTTTGATTTACCAGAAGCGGAGGAAGAATTAGTAGCGGGTTATCAAACCGAATATTCCGGTATTAAATATGGTTTATTTTATCTTGCTTCTTACCTAAATTTATTAGTTTCTTCTTTATTTGTAACTGTTCTCTACTTAGGTGGGTGGAATTTTTCTCTTCCCTATATATCCTTTTTTGGATTTTTCCAAATGAATCAAATTGTGGGAATTTTGGAAATAATAATGGGTATCCTTATTACATTAACTAAAGCTTTTTTATTTATCTTCATTTCTATCACAATAAGATGGACTTTACCCCGGATGAGAATGGATCAGTTATTAAATCTTGGATGGAAATTTCTTTTACCTATTTCTCTGGGCAATCTCTTATTAACAACTTCTTCCCAACTAGTTTCACTATAAATAAGATAATACAATAACAGTAAGAATATCTTCAACACAAAAGTTCTCTCAAACAAGAGAAAGAAACATACCTTTTTCATAGATATTTAGAATATGTTCCCTATGATAACTGGGTTCATTAGTTATGGTCAACAAACAATACGTGCCGCAAGATACATTGGTCAAGGTTTCATAATTACCTTATCCCACACAAATCGTTTACCTGTAACGATTCACTACCCTTATGAAAAATCAATTACACCAGAGCGTTTCCGCGGGCGAATACACTTTGAATTTGATAAATGTATTGCTTGTGAAGTATGTGTTCGTGTATGCCCAATAGATCTACCCCTTGTAGATTGGAAATTTGAAAAGGATATTAAAAAGAAACAATTGCTTAATTATAGTATTGATTTCGGAGTTTGTATATTTTGTGGTAACTGTGTTGAATATTGTCCGACAAACTGTTTATCAATGACTGAAGAATATGAACTTTCTACTTATGATCGTCATGAATTGAATTACAATCAAATTGCTTTGAGTCGGTTACCAATCTCCATAATGGGGGATTACACAATTCAAACAATTAGGAATTCGCCTCAAAGTAAAATAGACGAAGAAAAATCTTGGAATTCAAGAACGATTACTGATTACTAGGTACTAGGATTTTTTTGTTAGAAAAATCCAATAGTTTTTTACTAACTATAAAGAAAAATTAATAACTACCGCTTATTATTCATGATTTTAAATGATAGTAGATTTTCATGATGTGATTTCTAACTATACAATTTATATATAAATATCCTAATCTCTTTTTCTTTCCTTGAATCTTTTAGTTTTAGTCAGTTCATGAAAAATTTTATACTATAAATTTCTTCTTATCCATAATGGATTTACCTGGACCAATACATGAGATTCTTGTGCTATTTGGGGGATTTGTTCTTCTACTAGGGGGTCTAGGAGTAGTATTACTTACCAACCCAATTTATTCTGCCTTTTCGCTGGGATTAGTTCTTGTTTGTATATCCTTATTCTATTTTTTATTGAATTCCTACTTTGTAGCTGTCGCACAACTTCTTATTTATGTGGGAGCCATAAATGTCTTGATCATATTTGCTGTAATGTTTGTAAATGGCTCAGAGTGGTCTAAAGATAAGAATTATTGGACTATTGGGGATGGGTTTACTTCACTCGTTTCTATAACTATTCCTTTTTCACTAATGACTACTATCCCAGATACGTCATGGTATGGAATTCTTTGGACTACAAGATCAAACCAAATAGTAGAACAGGGTCTCATAAATAACGTTCAACAAATTGGGATTCATTTAGCAACCGATTTTTATCTTCCGTTTGAACTCATTTCCCTAATTCTTCTAGTTTCTTTAATAGGGGCAATAACTATGGCTAGACAATAATAAATTCTTAGAATTTTCAAATCTAAAAAAATAACTAAAGAATAAAACAATTTTGATTTAGTAAAACCCATCTACTGTCAACACAACAAATACTTCCTTTTCTCTTTTGTTGCGTAATTGTTCTATTCTAATTAATTGAATCGGTTCAATTCTTGTCCTCATATTGAAATGAATCGAGATTGATAAGGAGTTAGTTAATGATGTTTGAGCATGTACTTTTTTTGAGTGTCTATTTATTTTCGATTGGTATCTATGGATTGATTACAAGCCGAAACATGGTTAGAGCTCTAATATGTCTTGAACTTATACTGAATTCAATTAATCTAAATCTCGTAACATTTTCTGCTCTATTTGATAGTCGCCAATTAAAAGGAGACATTTTCGCGATTTTTGTTATAGCCCTTGCGGCGGCTGAAGCAGCTATTGGACTCTCCATTCTTTCTTCCATCCATCGTAACAGGAAATCAACTCGTATCAATCAATCGAATTTTTTGAATAATTAGACATAGATTTATCTAAACAAAGGCGCATATATAATAATATGGAACATTAAGATTAATAAAATTCGAGTCTTCTTTTCTTATTTTTATTTGAGAATACTCATTTTTGAAGTTTGCATTTTTGCAATTCATTGATATTGCAATATTCAAATTGCAATAATTTATATTGCAAAGATAATAGCCAATTTATTGGCTAATTCGAATTAGTATGTAGAATTCGTATAATTATGACTGTTGAAGCCTTAAATTCAAGTCTCTTGGTTCTTTTCATGCTTTCTCACAAACAGATTAAGAAATATATTGCATTATTTATTAAAGTTTGGGTAAACCATTGCTTCGTCTGGTGTCTACAATACATATAACTTATATAGTACTAATTTCATTTTTACCAGATCGAAAATTGTTATGTTGAAAAGGGAAATTTCTAGATCCAATGTCACATTCTGTAAAAATTTATGATACATGTATAGGATGCACTCAATGTGTACGAGCTTGTCCAACAGATGTATTAGAAATGATACCTTGGGATGGATGTAAAGCCAAGCAAATAGCTTCTGCGCCGAGAACCGAAGATTGTGTAGGTTGTAAGAGATGCGAATCCGCCTGCCCAACAGATTTTTTAAGTGTCCGCGTTTATTTAGGGCCTGAAACAACTCGCAGCATGGCTCTATCTTATTGATACGTTACAAAAAACTCCACTTGAATCGTTTGATTCCTCTTTACCGAAGAAGCCTGTGCTCAAAATAATCGAGCATGGGCTTTTCTGGTCAAAACGTATCTTGTCTTTATTACTTTATCATGAGTTATTTTCCTTGGTTAACAATACTTGTTGTTTTGCCGATATTTGCAGGTTCATTAATTTTCTTTTTACCCCATAAAGGAAACAAAATCGTTAGGTGGTATACTATATCTATTTGTTTATTAGAATTCCTTCTAATGATGTATGCATTCTGTTATCATTTCCAATTAGAGGATCCCTTAATGCAATTAAGGGAGGATTATAAATGGATAGATGTTTTTGATTTCCACTGGAGATTGGGAATCGATGGACTTTCATTAGGATCTATTTTATTGACAGGATTTATCACTACTTTAGCTACTTTAGCGGCTTGGCCAATTACCCGGAATTCGCGATTATTCTATTTCCTGATGCTAGCAATGTATAGCGGTCAAATAGGATTATTTTCTTCACGAGACCTTTTACTTTTTTTTATCATGTGGGAATTAGAATTAATTCCTGTTTACTTACTTTTATCCATGTGGGGGGGGAAAAGGCGTCTATATTCAGCTACCAAGTTTATTTTGTATACTGCGGGTGGTTCCATTTTTTTCTTAATCGGAGTTCTGGGTATGGGCTTATATGGTTCCAACGAACCAAGATTAGACTTGGAACAATTGATTAATCAATCATACCCTGCAACATTGGAAATACTACTTTATTTTGGTTTCCTTATTGCTTATGCTGTCAAATTGCCGATTATACCTCTACATACGTGGTTACCAGATACCCACGGGGAAGCACATTACAGTACATGTATGCTTTTAGCGGGAATCCTATTAAAGATGGGAGCATACGGATTGATTCGGATCAATATGGAATTGTTACCTCATGCTCATTATCTATTTTCCCCCTGGTTGGTAATAATAGGAGCGGTGCAAATAATCTATGCAGCTTCAGCTTCTCTTGGTCAACGAAATTTCAAAAAAAGAATAGCCTACTCCTCCGTATCTCACATGGGTTTCATAATTATAGGAATTGGTTCCATAACCAACATTGGACTAAATGGAGCTATTTTACAAATATTATCCCATGGATTTATCGGTGCTACACTATTTTTCTTGGCAGGAACGACTTGTGATAGAATGCGTCTTGTTTATCTCGAAGAACTGGGAGGGATATCTATCCCAATGCCAAAAATGTTTACTATGTTTAGTAGCTTTTCAATGGCTTCTCTTGCCTTACCAGGAATGAGCGGTTTTGTTGCAGAATTAGTAGTATTTTTCGGACTAATTACTAGTCCAAAATTTATGTTAATGCCAAAAATGCTAATTACTTTTGTAATGGCAATTGGAATGATATTAACTCCTATTTATTTATTATCTATGTTACGCCAGATGTTCTATGGATACAAGTTATTTCATGTTCCAAACGCAAATTTTGTGGATTCTGGACCAAGAGAACTCTTCCTTTTAATCTGTATCTTTTTACCGGTAATAGGAATTGGTATTTATCCAGATTTTGTTCTCTCGCTATCCGTTGACACGGTGGAGGCTCTATTATCCAATTATTATCCTAAATAGGATTTTCTTTTTTTAACTAGTCCGCTCTATATTTCATAATGAAAAACCCAAAAATTCCGAAAAAAAAATAAAAAAGTCTAATTAGATCTATTTCGAATTTTTGAGAACCCCTTTGAAAAGACGTTCAAAGGGGTTCTCAAATCAAACAAAAATGGGATAAACCTTCATGAATTTTTATGTTATGTAATCATTTAGATAGTAATGTAAATGAACCATAACTATGTAAACCTATTCCTAAAAGATTGATACCAAAATAGCAGATCCAAATTATAAGAAATCCTATTGAAGCTACAAATGCCGAATTCGTACCCTTCCAATTTGCATTTGTTCTGCTATGTAAATAAATTGCAAATATGGTCCAGGTAATAAATGCCCAAGTTTCCTTAGGATCCCAATTCCAATAGGATCCCCACGCCTCATTAGCCCATACTGCTCCACAAAGAATACCTATGGTTAAAAGGGTAAACCCTAGACTAATAACACGATAACTCCAAGAATCCAAACGCTCAGTTAATTGATATTTGTAATAATTTGGAAATGAAGGAAAAGAGGTGTTTTTTAAGGCACTTCTTTTTGCATAGAAATATTCAATTTCACTAAATAAAAATGTTTTAAGGAATTTTTGATTTTTCTTTTTAGAAAAAAAATCGAAATTCTTTCGAAATCTAATGATTAGAAGAGCGGCGGATAATAAGGATCCGCACAAAAGAGTTGCATAGCTTAGTAACATCATACTGACATGCATCATTAACCACTGAGATTGGAGAGCAGGTACTAGTATTGTAGATTGATGCATTTCAGTTAAAAGACCTGACGTGGCAAAGCCTTGCGTTAAAATAGTACTTGGCGTAGTTATTGCGCTTAAATAATTTTTAGAGTTCTGTATCTTAGGAATAGTATGAAGAATATACAGAGCCCATGAAAGGAAGATCAATGACTCATATAAATTACTTAATGGAAAATGTCCTGAAGAAACCCAACGAGAAACTAAGAATCCTGTTATAGAGAAAAAAGTAGCTATCATTCCTTTTTCTGACGAATCATGCAATCCCCTAAGTTCACGAACTAATAGGGTTATCAAATGAATCGTAATCACAATTGAAATAGTTGAAAAAGAGATATGAGTTAATATATGTTCTAAAGTTGCAAATAGCATAAGGAGAAGGTCCCATTACAATTTTGGAAATTTCGAACTGAATCCATTTTCTAATCTATTGTATTCTTTTTCGAGAATGCCGCCACTCGGACTCGAACCGAGATGCTTGAGCACTGCTTCCTAAGAGCAGCGTGTCTACCAATTTCACCATGGCGGCTAACTTGAAATAATAGTTAACTTAAAAGAATAATAGTTATTTTCTCGCGAATCGTCCAGATTGGGAGAATCCATGCCTTTACACTCTTATTAATATGATTTACCAGTCCTAAACTAATTTATTTGTGAATTTTAGATAAGATAGGTAGAAATTCGAAATCCTATTGCAAGAATACTCTACTTTTGATAATAGAATGCTCATAAAAAAATAGGAGGATTCTATTATCAAAAGTTCTTTAATAGGAAAAAAAATACTGAGGACACAATATACCAAAACTTTTTTTTATATAACAGAATAACAGAGGGATTAGATTAGTTCTAAGAATATTGTACCCAGGAATTCGACACATAAAAGTACATTCATTAATTAATCCAAATTATTCATTAATATTAATGAATTGGAATTTCTTGGAGATCGGTCAATTCAGATTATTCCAAAACCTGATTATTTGTTTGTTACCCAGAAAAACCTTTTGGTTTTGGATTCTCATTGCCACTCAAAAATGATCTTGATTTTGCTAAGGAATAAGATTGTACTATGGAAAAATAAGTTTTTTTCTTCCAAATATTTTTACGAATACGCTTTTTTGACATCGAAGTACGTTTTTTTGGAACTGCCATTCAAAAAGATAATTAGTTTTTTCTAGTTGTATGTGAAAGACATCTATTGCTGCAAATCAATCCTTCTTTCTGTTTTTTCTTAGTATTTATACTTAGATACTGAAAGATAATGAAATTTTAAATTATTTTGAACTTCATTTTGTCTAATGTGGATAAGACAAGAGTTTTTCGCGTATTTTATATATATATTTTATACTTTGTTTTAATAATATACAATATATACAAAGATATATTATATACAAAAGTTTTCTATTTAAATCAATTTATATATCAAATATACTCCATATATAAATATCTAAATGGGGGATAAGCCCCCATATAATATGGGGAGATAAAACGAAGGTAAAATTCAAATAGTTAATTAAGTTGAGAAGATATTCAAGAATGGAATTCCAGTCAAAATACAAAAATAATGAGTCTCTTAAACAAGATATTCAAAAACTTAGATAATTCTAGTCATTAGGATTTCCATTTTATTTTATATGAAGTAAAAAATATTCGAGAATTTCCGATAAATAAAAAATTCTAATATAGTTGAAATTCAATCAATCAGTTACGAAATAAGAGAGCTATTTCATTTTAACAGAAAGAAATAAAAAAAGAATAGGAATAGAAAGTAAACTGATTCCATCTTTTTTTTTATTTTAATAAATATCTTTTTTTATCTAATAACTAAATAATTAAATTCCTTGATTAACTTTTTGAATTTAAGCAACTAAACCATTCTGCATTTTTGAATTTTTCAATGAGACAAATTTGGAAAAAATCAAAATTCCTGTATTTTTTCTTATTCTTATTTTGTTTTTCAAATTTCTTCAGAAAGAAAAAAGAAATAAGAATAGGTTTGGTGAATCGGAAACAATTTTATAGAAAAAAAAGAACTATAAATTTTTAAATTGCTATTTCTTTTCTTATGGAACATACATATCAATATGCCTGGGTAATCCCTCTTCTCCCACTTCCAGTTATTATGTCAATGGGGTTTGGCCTTTTTCTTATTCCGACAGCAACAAAAAATCTTCGTCGTATATGGGCTTTTCCTAGTGTTTTATTCTTAAGTATAGCTCTGGTATTCTCAGTTCACCTGTCTATTCAACAAATAAAAGGGAGTTCTATCTATCAATATCTATGGTCTTGGACCATCAATAATGATTTTTCCTTAGAATTTGGATACTTGATCGACCCTCTTACTTCTATTATGTTAATATTAATTACTACTGTAGGAATCTTGGTTCTTATTTATAGTGACGATTATATGTCTCACGATGAGGGATATTTGAGATTTTTCATTTATATAAGTTTTTTTACTACTTCCATGTTGGGATTGGTTACTAGTTCCAATTTGATACAAATTTATTTTTTTTGGGAACTTGTGGGAATGTGTTCCTATTTATTGATAGGCTTTTGGTTTACACGACCAATTGCAGCCAATGCTTGTCAAAAAGCTTTTGTAACTAATCGTGTAGGGGATTTTGGTTTGTTATTAGGAATTTTAGGTTTTTTTTGGATAACAGGTAGTTTAGAGTTTCGGGATTTGTTCAAAATAGCTAATAACTGGATTCCTAATAATGACATTAATTCATTACTTCCTACTTTGTTTGCTTTTTTATTATTTCTTGGTGCAATTGCAAAATCTGCACAATTCCCTCTTCACGTATGGTTACCCGATGCTATGGAAGGACCCACTCCTATTTCGGCTCTTATACACGCAGCAACTATGGTTGCTGCGGGGATTTTTCTTGTAGCTCGACTTTATCCTCTTTTCATATCCCTACCTTTGATAATGAGTTTCATTTCCTTAGTAGGTACAATAACACTTTTCTTAGGAGCGACTTTAGCTCTTGCTCAGAGAGATATTAAAAGAAGCTTAGCCTATTCTACAATGTCTCAATTGGGTTATATGATGTTAGCTCTAGGTATAGGTTCTTATCAAGCAGCTTTATTCCATTTGATCACTCATGCTTATTCGAAAGCTTTATTGTTCTTGGGATCCGGATCCGTTATTCATTCAATGGAACCTCTTGTTGGATATTCACCAGATAAAAGTCAGAATATGGTTCTTATGGGTGGTTTAAAAAAATATGTTCCTATTACAAGAACTACTTTTTTATTGGGTACACTTTCTCTTTGTGGTATTCCACCTCTTGCTTGCTTCTGGTCCAAAGATGAAATCCTTAGTAATAGTTGGTTGTATTCACCTTTTTTTGGAATAATAGCTTCTTTTACTGCAGGATTAACTGCATTTTATATGTTTAGAATATATTTACTTACTTTTGATGGGTATTTGCGTGTTCATTTTCAAAATTACAGTAGTACTAAAGAAGGTTCGTTGTATTCAATATCTTTATGGGGAAAAAGCATACCCAAAGGAGTCAATAGAGATTTTGTTTTATCAACAATGAAGAGTGGAGTTTCTTTTTTTTCACAAAATATACCCCAAATTCCCGGTAATACAAGAAATAGAATAGGATTCTTTAGTACTTCCTTTGGGGCGAAAAATACTTTTGTCTATCCTCGCGAAACAGGAAATACTATGCTATTTCCTCTTCTTATATTACTGCTTTTTACTTTGTTCATTGGATCCATAGGAATCCATTTTGATAATGGAGTAATGGATAATGGAACATCGGAGTTAACCGTATTATCAAAGTGGCTAACGCCTTCAATAAGCCTTTTCCCAGAATCTTCTATAAATTCATATGAATTTCTCACTAATGCAATTTCTTCTCTAAGTTTAGCTATTTTTGGTCTATTCATAGCATATATATGCTATGGATCCGCTTATTCTTTTTTTCAGAATTTGAATTTGAAAAATTCCCTTGTAAAAGGAAATCCCCAAAAAAACTTTTGGGATCAAGTAAAAAAAAAGGTATACAGCTGGTCATATAATCGGGGTTATATAGATGTTTTCTATACTAGGTTCTTTATCCTGGGTATAAGAAGCTTTGCTGAACTAACGCATTTTTTTGATAAAGGTGTTATTGATGGAATTATCAATGGAATAGGTCTTGCTGGTTTTTGTATAGGAGAAGAAATTAAATATGTGGGAGGAGGGCGAATATCGTCTTATCTATTCTTTTTTTTATGTTATGTATCCTTGTTCTTATTCTTTTTTCTTCCTTAATTCATTATTCCATGAATTCCTCAAAACGAGGCTCATCAAAATGCAAAATCTAAGACTACTATAAGACTACTAATAAAATAAGAAAAAAATTCGAACGATTAAATTACTTCTCCCGAATATCCAACTGACTTATTAATTTCTTATAACGTACTCTATTTTTCTTTGCCAAATAAGCCAGCAAACGTTGACGTTTTCCCAAAAGTCTTCGTAAACCTCTTTCCGATGAAAAATCTTTTTTGTGTAATTCCAAATGTGAAGCAAGTCTCCGTATCTTATTGGTGAAACTGAATACTTGAAATTCAACAGAACCCCTGTTTTCTTGTTTTTCTTCTTTAACCATAAATCAAAAAATTTTTCTACCTCCTTTCTTTTTCATGTATTTTTCTGATCAGGAAAAATAAAAAATTATGTCAGTTATTTTGAAGTTATTCGAATCTCGTACACACACAAATTTGCAATTATTCATCTACTGCTGGAATCTATAATTTGGATTTATTTTATCGATGCAAATTGGATTTGGATAGAAGGGTACATTCTTTTATTTTAGATAGAAGAAATGTTTCTTCTATCTAAAATAAAAGAATTTTGCTGATTTATTTATTGCTATATCCAATTTATAGAATTGATACACCA